ATCGTGGAACAATAAAAAAATTCTATTCACATATGATCATGAATGATTTAATAACTTCTACAGATACGGAAGATTCCATAGAAATCAATTGGATAAATAAGATTTATGAGCTACTTCCTAATAATTCTAATTATTCCAGAAAATTTGAACATCAAAAGAATCCGCCTGATAGGGAATCATTACTGAATTATATTGGTAATTCCTTAACCTCAATCAAAGAATTTCCTTTTGAGCCTGCACCTATTTTGCATTTTAAAAAATATTCTTTATTGAGAGAGCAAACAAGAATTGATTTAGAAAATCAAACAAAAGCTTTAAAATGGGTATTCGATGTAATTACAACTGATCCAAACGATCAAACAATAATTAGAAATAAATCTATTGGAATAGAAGAAATCCGTAAAAGTGTTCCTCGGTGGTCATACAAATTAACTGATGATTTGGAAGAACAGGAGGGAGAAAATGAGGAAGAATCTAAGGAAGATCATGAAATTCGTTCAAGAAAAGCCAAACGCGTAGTAATTTATACTGATAACAATAAGAATACCAACCCTATTACAACTACAAATAATACTAATAATAGTGATCAAGCAGAAGAGGTGGCTTTGATACGTTACTCGCAACAATCGGATTTTCGTCGGGATATAATCAAAGGATCTATGCGTGCTCAAAGACGTAAAACGGTTATTTGGGAAATGTTTCAAGCAAATGTGCATTCTCCGCTTTTTTTGGATCGAATAGACAAAACATTTTTTTTTTCTTCTTTTTATATCTCTGAAATGATGAATCTCATTTTTAGGAATTCGTTGGGGAGAGAACCAGAATTGAAAATTTCACATTTTTATTTTGAGGAGGAAGAGACAAGGGAAAAAGAGAAAAAAAACGAAGAAAAAAAAGAGGAAAATGAACGTATAGTAATATCAGAAACTTGGGATAGCATTATATTTGCTCAAGCAATAAGAGGTTTGATGTTAGTAACCCAATCTTTTCTTAGAAAATACATTGTATTGCCTTCATTGATAATTGCTAAAAATATTGGCCGTATGTTATTATTCCAATTCCCCGAATGGTATGAGGATTTGAAGGAGTGGAATAGAGAAATGCATGTTAAATGCACTTATAATGGTGTTCAATTATCAGAAACAGAATTTCCCAAAGATTGGTTAGCAGACGGTATTCAGATAAAGATTCTATTTCCTTTCTGTTTGAAACCTTGGCGAAGATCTAAAATACGATCTCATCCTAGGGATCAAATAAAAAAAAAAGGAAAAAAGAACAATTTTTGTTTTCTAACGGTTTGGGGAATGGAAGCGGAATTCCCTTTTGGGAATCCCCGAAAACGACCTTCCTTTTTTGAACCCATTTATAAAGAACTTCAAAAAAAAGTTAGAAAAGTTAAAAAGGATTTCTTTCTACTTCTAAAAGTTTCAAAAGAAAAAACAAGATGGATCATTAAAATACTTCTAGTTCTAAAACGAATAATGAAGGAAATTCAAAAAGTAAACCCAATATTCTTATTTGAATTGAGCAAGATGAAAGTATATGAAACGGCTGAAAATGGAAAAGATTCCGAAATAAATAATAAGATTATTCACAAATCAACCATTCAAATCCAATCCATGAATTGGACAAATTATTCACTCATAGAAAAAAAGATAAAGGATCTTTCTGATAGAACAATCACAATCAGGAATCAAATAGAACGAATCACAAAAGACAAGAAAAAAATAATTATAACTTGTGATGATAAAAGATCGAAATCACGGAAACATATTTGGCAGATATTCCAAAGAATAAATATACGATTAATACGTAAATCACATTATTTTATGAAATCTCTGATTGAAAATATATATATAGATATCTTGCTATGTATGATTACCATTCACAGGATCTATTTCCAACTTTTCTTTGAATCAACAAAAAAAATAATCAATAAATCCGTTTACAACGATCAAACAAATCAGGAAGGAATTGATGAAAGAGATCAAAATACAATGAACTTTTTTTCCACTATAAAAAAGTCCTTTTCGAATACTAATATTAGTAATAGTACAAAAATGTATTATGACTTATCCTCCTTGTCCCAAGCATATGTATTTTACAAATTATCACAAACCCAATTACTTAACAAGTATCAATTGAAATCTCTACTTCAATATCAGGGGACTTATCCTTTTATTAAGGATAAAATCAAGGATTATTGTATGACACGAGGAATATTTGATTACAATTCAAGACATAAGAAAATTCATAAGTCTGGAATGATTGAATGGAAAAACTGGTTAAAGGGGCATTATCAATACAATTTATCTCAAACCAAATGGTCGCGGTTAGTACCACAAAAATGGCGAAATAGAATCAATCAACGTTATAGGATTCAAAATAAGGACTCAATTAAAGCGGATTCATATAAAAAAGAAAAAGACCAATTAATTCATTACGTGAAACAAAATTACTATGCAGCGGATTCATTGACAAATCAAAAAGAAAAATGGAAAAAACACTACAGATATGATCTTTTATCACATAAATATATGAACTATGGGGATAAGGAGGATTTTTATATTTATGGGTCAAGATTACAAGTAAACGGGGTTCACAAAATTCCATATAATTTCACTAAACCAAAATCCGAATCATTTTATGTATTGGTAAGTACAGCTATTAGTGATTATCTAGAAGAGGGATATATTATTGATACGCATAAAAATCTAGATAGAAAATATTTTGATTGTAGAATTCTCCACTTTTGTCTTAGAAAAAATATTGATATTGAGACCTGGACCAATACACATATCGGTACCAAAATTGATAAAAATACTAAGACTGAAAAAAAAATCAACAACAAATTGAAAAAAAAAGATATTTTTGCTCTTACGATTCATCAAGAAATCAACCCATCCAATCAAAAAAGTATTTTTTTTAATTGGATGGGAATGAATCAAGAAAGAGTTTATCATACCATATCAAATCTAGAATCTTGGTTCTTCCCAGAATTTGTCTTACTTTTTGATGCATATAAGATTAAACCATGGATTATACCAATCAAATTACTTCTTTTTGACTTTTATTTTTATAAAAATAAAAGTCAAAATAAAAACATCAATATAAATAGAAAAAATAATCTTCAGATGATATCTCATCAAAAAAAATATCTTAAATTAGAAAATTCCAACCAACAAAAAAATGAGCAACAGGACCAAGTGAATCTTGTATCAGATCTACGAAAAGAAAACAAAAAAAAAGATATTGAAGAGAATTATGCGAGATCAGACATTACCATTAAAAAGGGTAAGAAGAAAAAACAATCCAAGAAAAACAAGGAAGCAGAACTAGATTTCTTCCTGAAAAAATATTTCCTTTTTCAATTAAGATGGGATGACTCCTTGAACCAAAGAATGATCAATAATATCAAGGTATATTGTCTCTTACTTAGACTGATAAATCCAAAAGAAATTGCTATATCCTCGATTCAAAGAGGAGAGATGCACCTGGATGTAATGCTAATTCAGAAAGATCTAGCTCTTACAGAATTGATAAAAAAGGGAATATTAATTATCGAACCAATTTGTCTATCTATAAAAAGGGATGGAAAATTGATTATATATCAAACTATAAGTATTTCATTGGTCGAGAACAATAAACACCAAACTAATAGAAAATGCATAAAAAAAAGATATATTGATAAGAGGAATTTGGATAAACCCATTGTACGATATGGGAATATGCTTGTGAATGGGGACACAAATTATTATGATTTCCTTGTTCCCGAAAATATTCTATCTCCTAGACGTCGCAGAGAATTGAGAATGTTAATTTGTTTCAATTCCCATAATTGGAATGTTACGGATAGAAATAGAAATCCATTATTTTGCAATGAAAACAACATAAGAAACTCTGGAAAATTTTTGGATGAGGACAAGCATCTTAATACGGATACAAATAAATTCATTAAATGCAAATTTGTTCTTTGGCCCAATTACCGATTAGAAGATTTAGCTTGTATGAATCGCTATTGGTTTGATACCAATAATGGCAGTCGTTTCAGTATGTCAAGGATACATATGTATCCACGATTTAGAATTATTTAATTGAATAGTATATTTCCTATATCATATATATATCTATATTCCGTGACATTTTCGGTATATGAAAGCCGAAAGATGTATGCATATGCTATGTTATATTTTGGTAAATGATACAGATTGAATGGTATATCCATTCAATTGGATATAGGAATAAATAAATTAGGGGAATCCTTTTAGATAGAAATAAATTCTTTTCTTTCGTTAATGCGAAAACATATTATCCCTTTCTATCCAAATCAAATTTGCAATTTGATTTGGATAAAATAAAGAAGTAGTATATGAATAAATCCAAATTTTTGTGTGTACTAGATTAAAATAACTGGCATAATTTTTTTTTTTATTTTTCCTGATCGGAAAAATCCATGAAAAAGAAAGAAAAAGGATAGAAAAATTTTTTATGGTCAAAAATTCATTCATTTCCATTATTCCACAAGAAGAAAAAGAAGAAAACAAAGGTTCTGTTGAATTTCAAGTATTCAGTTTCACCAATAAGATACGGAGACTTACTTTACATTTGCAATTGCACAAAAAAGATTTTTTATCGCAAAGAGGTCTACGAAAAATTCTAGGAAAACGTCAACGGTTGCTGGCTTATTTGTCAAAGAAAAATAGAGTGCGTTATAAGAAATTAATTGGTCAGTTGGATATTCGAGAGCCAAAAACTCGTTAATTTAATCGTTTGAATTTTTTTTAGTAGTATTCAATTTTTCGTTTTGATGAGTTTCGTTTTGAGGAATTCATGGAATAATGAATTAAGGAAGAAAAGATATGAGAGTACCGGTTACAAGAAAAGATCTCATGATAGTCAATATGGGGCCTCACCACCCATCAATGCATGGTGTTCTCCGACTAATTGTTACTCTCGATGGTGAAGATGTTATTGACTGTGAGCCCATATTGGGCTATTTACACAGAGGAATGGAAAAGATAGCGGAAAATCGAACAATTATACAATATCTACCTTATGTAACACGATGGGATTATTTAGCTACTATGTTCACAGAGGCAATAACCGTAAATGCGCCAGAACAATTGGAAAATGTTCAAGTACCTCAAAGAGCTAGCTATATCAGAGTAATTATGCTGGAATTGAGCCGTATAGCTTCTCATTTGTTATGGCTTGGACCTTTTATGGCGGATATCGGTGCACAGACTCCCTTTTTCTATATTTTCAGAGAAAGGGAATTGATATATGATCTATTCGAAGCCGCCACAGGTATGCGAATGATGCATAATTATTTCCGTATTGGAGGAGTAGCTGCTGATCTACCTTATGGATGGATAGATAAATGTTTGGATTTCTGCGATTATTCTTTAACAGGAGTTGTTGAATATCAAAAACTTATTACGTGGAATCCCATTTTTTTGGAACGAGTTGAAGGGGTGGGCATTATTGGTGGAGAAGAAGCTGTAAATTGGGGTTTATCAGGACCAATGTTACGAGCTTCTGGAATCCAATGGGATCTTCGTAAAGTTGATCATTATGAGTGTTACAATGAATTCGATTGGGAAGTCCAATGGCAAAAAGAAGGAGATTCATTAGCTCGTTATTTAGTACGAATCGGTGAAATGAAGGAATCCATAAAAATTATTCAACAGGCTCTAGAAGGAATTCCTGGAGGACCTTATGAAAATTTAGAAGTACGACGCTTTGATAGAGCAAAGAATTCCGAATGGAATGATTTTGAATATAGATTTATTAGTAAAAAACCTTCACCCAATTTAGAATTGTCGAAACAAGAACTTTATGTGAGAGTGGAAGCCCCAAAAGGAGAATTGGGAATTTATTTGATAGGAAATAATAGTGTTTTCCCCTGGAGATGGAAAATTCGTCCACCCGGTTTTATCAATTTGCAAATTCTTCCTCAGCTAGTTAAAAGAATGAAATTGGCTGATATCATGACGATATTGGGTAGTATAGATATCATTATGGGAGAAGTTGATCGTTGAAATGATAATTGATACGAGAGAAGTACAAACTATCAATTCTTTTTCTACATCGGAATTTTTAAAAGAAGTGTATGGACTAATATGGATTGTACCCATTTTGACCCTTATATTGGGAATAACAATGGGGGTACTAGTAATTGTGTGGTTAGAAAGAGAAATATCTGCAGCGATACAACAACGTATTGGGCCTGAATATGCTGGCCCGTTGGGAATTCTTCAAGCTATAGCGGATGGGACTAAACTACTTTTTAAAGAGGACCTCCTCCCATCTCGAGGAGATATTCGTTTGTTTAGTGTGGGACCGTCTATAGCGGTTATATCAATTCTACTAAGTTATTTAGTAATTCCTTTTGGGTATCGTCTTGTTTTAGCCGATCTCAGTATAGGTGTTTTTTTATGGATCGCCATTTCTAGTATTGCTCCTATTGGGCTTCTTATGTCAGGATATGGATCGAATAATAAATATTCCTTTTTAGGTGGTCTACGAGCTGCTGCTCAATCGATTAGTTATGAAATACCATTAACTCTATGTGTGTTATCAATATCTCTACGTGTGATTCGTTGGAATATGAACTTTGAACCTCTCTTCTAGAAATAAAAGAAAAAAGAAAGAGGTTCAATGTATTGAATAGATGTTTTCATTTTTTTTATTCAGCATTCGGGTTGATGAGTTAAACCAGATAGTTATATGAGTGAAACTAAACAGCTTCCAAATTTGTAGTAAGAAGAAACAATCTCATTCCCTATGTACAAGAATAAAGTTGAAGTAAAAATAAGCAGTGTAAACTGCTTACCCCAAGATTAAGATTTTTTGATTAGTCATCATATCTTGAAGCGGGCGCAAACAAAAGATCAACTGTATAGAGTTTCTACTACTGTCTCGTATGTATTACTATACCGGGGATCAATCAAAAGTCAGTGGACGGTTAGGAACACCAAGGTACACAAAGGATTAGTAATGGAGATAATGTAAGGTATCAAAAAGGAGGTATTTCTTCATAAAACGAATCATAATAAGGACTTGAAATTGGTAGAAATGATCAAGTAGTACTTCCCTACGATTCCGATCTAGAGTATGCTCCTATTCACTGGTTAAAGAAATGACTATCAAGAACGAATTAATTCTTTATTTTATTTTTTAGTATCCTCCTCTGAGACAGAAGAACAGGAAAAAAGAAATGGAATGCAGTAATTGAATGAATAATAAAAAAAGGGGATCTTTATTTATTCTTTTCTCTATCCATATTCATACATATCGAATTCTTATCACGATTCATGAACTAATGACTAATTCTTTTTATTTTGCATTGATTGATATAAGGAGTATTTTATTGAAATATTAAGTTATTACCAAACAAAGAGAAATTTTTATTGTAAAGGATGAGATCAATTCGGAAGCACTTTTTTTATTATTCTAGCAGACAGAATTCCATTGGTCTAATTTGGGACTTTCCGATGTATCTTTATTCTATCCATCCAAAGATGGTGATAATACCGAACCCATCCTTACATTTTTTTTGTGGCCATCGAGGAGCCGTATGAAGCTGAGGTCTCACGTACGGTTTTGAAATAGCGATGGGAACAGTGATGTTATTATCGACTATGATTATCTAACAGTTCAAGTACAGTTGATATAGTTGAAGCACAGTCAAAATATGGTTTTTGGGGGTGGAATCTGTGGCGTCAGCCTATAGGATTTATTGTTTTTCTAATTTCTTCTCTAGCCGAATGTGAGAGATTGCCCTTTGATTTACCAGAAGCAGAGGAGGAATTAGTAGCAGGTTATCAAACCGAGTATTCGGGTATCAAATACGGTTTATTTTATCTTGCTTCTTACCTAAATTTATTAGTTTCTTCATTATTTGTAACAGTTCTTTACTTAGGTGGGTGGAATTTACCTATTCCGTATATATCCATTTCTGAGCTTTTCGGAATAAAAAAAATCGCCGGCATTTTTGGAATGACAATGGGTATCCTTATTACATTAACTAAAGCTTATTTGTTTCTCTTCATTTCTATCACAACAAGATGGACTTTACCTAGAATGAGAATGGACCAGTTATTAAATCTTGGATGGAAATTTCTTTTACCTATTTCTCTAGGTAATCTGTTATTAACAACTTCTTCCCAACTTGTTTCATTATAAATAAGAGAATACGATAACACTATTTTAGATTCATAATCTCTATCAAACAAGAGAAAGAAACGTCAAATTTTTCATGTATATCTACAATATGTTCCCTATGGTAATTGGGTCCATGAATTATGGTCAACAAACAATACGAGCTGCAAGGTACATTGGTCAAAGTTTCATAATTACCTTATCCCACACAAATCGTTTACCTGTAACTATTCAATATCCTTATGAAAAATCGATCACATCAGAGCGTTTCCGGGGTAGAATCCACTTTGAATTTGATAAATGTATTGCTTGTGAAGTATGTGTTCGTGTATGCCCGATAGATCTACCCGTTGTTGATTGGAGATTTGAAAGAGATATTAAAAAGAAACAATTACTTAATTATAGTATAGATTTCGGGGTTTGTATATTTTGTGGTAACTGTGTCGAGTATTGTCCAACAAATTGTTTATCAATGACTGAAGAATATGAACTTTCTACTTATGATCGTCACGAATTGAATTATAATCAAATTGCTTTGGGTCGATTACCAATCTCAATAATTGGAGATTACACAATTCAAACAGTTATGAATTCGACTCAAATAAAAATAGACAAAGATAAACCCTTTGATTCAAGAACAATTACCAATTACTAAGGTTTTGTTTTGATATAAAGGATCCAAGCTTTTTATTTTGGGTAGTCAGTAACTACAAATAAAAACTAATGATTGTTGAGAATCACTCTTTGATTTAAACTAAAAATATATTTTTAGTGATAATTTCAAAATAGCAAATTTCAACTACTTTTTTCTTTTTTTTTTCTTTCGGATAAATATAAATAAAGTAAGGTTGGCCCGATAATTTTATCTATATCTACATTAATCCATATTCAAATTCAATTCAATTATAAATGTATCATATACAATATTATATACAAGAAAACAAAAATAGGGTAACCCCTTTTCCTTTCCTGGACCATTTATTTAGTAAAGTTAAAGTAAGGTCATGAAATAGTTAAAGTTATTTATTTTGTATTTTATACATAATGGATTTACCTGGACCAATACATGATATTCTTGTTGTATTTCTGGGGTCAATTCTTGTATTCGGGGGTCTGGGGGTAGTATTATTTACCAATCCAATTTATTCTGCCTTTTCATTAGGATTGGTTCTTGTTTGTATATCCTTATTCTATATTTCAGCGAACTCCTATTTTGTAGCTGCCGCACAGCTCCTTATTTATGTGGGAGCCATAAATATCTTGATCATATTTGCTGTAATGTTCATTAATGGTTCAGAATATTCCAATAATTCCAATTTTTGGACCATTGGAGATGGGGTCACTTTGATGGTTTGTACAACTATTCTTTTTTCACTAATTACTACTATCCCAGATACGTCATGGTACGGAATTATTTGGACTGCAAGGTCAAACCAGATTATGGAACAGGACCTAATAAATAACGTTCAACAAATTGGGATTCATTTATCAACAGATTTTTATCTTCCGTTTGAACTCATTTCAATAATTCTTTTAGTTTCCTTGATAGGTGCAATTACTATGGCTCGACAATAAGCAATAAAAATACTTAACTTATAATGATTCCCAATTCTTAGAATTCTAACTAAATTCTAAATAAATAAATAGAAATTTTTAGTTAAATCTATCTACCGTCAATATCTTCTTTTATTGTGTAATTGTTCTATTCTAATCAATTGAATCGGTTGAATTGTTGTTCATATTGAAATGAATCGAGATTGATAAGGAGTTAGTCAATGATGTTTGAGCATGTCCTTTTTTTGAGTGTTTATTTATTTTCTATCGGTATCTATGGATTGATCACAAGTCGAAACATGGTTAGAGCGCTTATGTGTCTTGAGCTTATACTAAATTCGGTTAATATAAATCTTGTAACATTTTCTGATATATTTGATAGTCGCCAATTAAAAGGAGACATTTTCTCAATCTTTGTTATAGCCATTGCAGCTGCTGAAGCAGCTATTGGACTTGCTATTGTTTCGTCGATCCATCGTAACAGAAAATCAACTCGTATTAATCAATCGAATTTGTTGAATAATTAGTGATAATCATCATAGATAATTTAAATAAAGACACATAAAAATATTTAATAGAATTGAAATACTATTTTTTATTGAATTTGAATGCAATTCCATTTTATGGAATTGCATTTTTATATTTATATTGAAATAATGATGACCGATTTGATTTGTTGGCCAAGCCAATTAATTTTAATTCGCATGTGCAACTCGTATCATCATAATTGTTGAAACGAAAATCAAAGTGTCTTGACCTTTTCTCATAAACAGATTGATTTTAAAAATATATTGATTGTTTTTAATAAACCACTGTTTCGTCTGGTGTCTACAATATTACAATATATAATATATTATTCATTTACTACTAATTTGATTTGACCAGATCGAAAATCTTTTATGTTCAAAACTGTACTTTATAGATCCAATGTCACATTCAGTAAAAATTTATGATACATGTATAGGGTGTACTCAATGTGTACGAGCTTGCCCCACAGATGTATTGGAAATGATACCTTGGGACGGATGTAAAGCCAAGCAAATAGCTTCCGCGCCAAGAACCGAGGACTGTGTAGGTTGTAAGAGATGTGAATCTGCCTGCCCAACAGATTTTTTGAGTGTCCGTGTTTATTTAGGGCCTGAAACAACTCGCAGCATGGCTCTATCTTATTGATACGTTACAAAAAACAAAAAACTCCACTTGAATCATTTGTGATTCCTCTTTACCGACAAAAGCCCGTGCTCGACAAAATATATTATTTTGAGGACGGGCTTTTCTGGTCAAAATGTATCTTGTCTTTATCACGAGTTATTTTCCTTGGTTAACAATACTTGTTGTTTTACCGATATTCGCGGGTTCCTCAATTTTCTTTTTCCCTCATAGAGGGAATAAGATGTTTAGGTGGTATACTATATGTATATGCTTGTTAGAACTCCTTCTAACGACTTATGCATTCTGTTATCATTTCCAATTGGATGATCCATTAATGCAATTGAAGGAAGATTCTAAATGGATAGATGTTTTTGATTTCCACTGGAGACTAGGAATCGATGGACTTTCCATAGGACCCATTTTACTGACAGGATTTATCACTACTTTAGCAACTTTAGCAGCTTGGCCAATTACTCGAAATTCGCGGTTGTTCTATTTCCTGATGCTAGCAATGTACAGCGGTCAAATAGGATTATTTTCCTCTCGAGACTTTTTACTTTTTTTCATCATGTGGGAGTTAGAATTAATTCCTGTTTACTTACTTTTATCCATGTGGGGGGGAAAGAAACGTCTCTACTCGGCTACAAAGTTTATTTTGTACACTGCAGGGGGTTCCATTTTTTTCTTAATAGGAGTTCTAGGTATGGGTTTATATGGTTCCAATGAACCAACATTAGATTTTGAAAGATTAATTAATCAATCATATCCTGTGGCATTGGAAATAATATTCTATTTTGGCTTCCTTATTGCTTATGCTGTCAAATTGCCGATTATACCCCTACATACATGGTTACCTGATACCCATGGAGAAGCACATTACAGTACATGTATGCTTTTAGCTGGAATCCTATTAAAAATGGGCGCATATGGATTGATTCGGATCAATATGGAATTACTACCCCACGCTCATTCTATATTTTCTCCTTGGTTGGTGATAATAGGAACAATGCAAATAATCTATGGAGCTTCAACTTCTCTTGGTCAACGTAATTTTAAAAAGAGAATAGCCTATTCCTCTGTATCTCACATGGGTTTCACAATTATAGGAATTGGTTCTATAACCGACATGGGACTCAATGGAGCTATTTTACAAATGCTCTCTCATGGATTTATTGGTGCTGCACTTTTTTTCTTGGCGGGAACGAGTTGTGATAGAACACGTCTTGTTTATCTCGAAGAAATGGGAGGGATATCTATCCCAATGCCAAAAACATTTACCATGTTCAGTAGCTTCTCGATGGCTTCTCTTGCATTGCCAGGAATGAGTGGTTTTGTTGCGGAATTTGTAGTATTTTTTGGACTAATTACTAGTACAAAATATCTTTTAATGTCAAAAATGCTAATTACTTTTGTAATGGCAATTGGAATGATATTAACTCCTATTTATTTATTATCTATGTTACGTCAGATGTTTTATGGATACAAGTTATTTAATATTCCAAACTCTAATTTTTGGGATTCTGGACTACGAGAACTATTTCTTTCAATCTGTATCTTTCTACCCGTAATAAGTATTGGTATTTATCCCGATTTTGTTCTCTCGTTATCAGTTGACAAGGTACACGCTATCTTATCCAATTATTATCATAGATAGTGTTTCATTAATGAAACGGAAGGAAAGTCTTATAATTCTTTGAATTTAATATTTTTTAAATCGTTTGCTGTACTGTATAATGAAAAAATAAATAAAATGAATAAGAATTGTAATTAGATACATCTAGAGTTTTTGAGAACCGTTTGAATCAAGGAATCATTCAAATTTAAATGGTTCTCAAAAACTCATAAAAACAAACTTTCGTTATATATGGGATGATGTTTTTATCTTATGTATTCTTCATGTAGTTTATTCAATTAGATGTTTATGTGAATGAACCATAACTATGTAGACCTATTCCTAATAGATTGATCCCAAAATAGCATATCCAAATTATAATAAATCCTATAGAAGCTACAAGTGCCGAATTCGTACCTTTCCAATTTATATTTGTTCTAGTATGTAAATAAATCGCGAATATGGTCCAAGTAATAAATGCCCAAGTTTCCTTGGGGTCCCAATTCCAATAGGATCCCCATGCCTCATTAGCCCATACTGCTCCACAAAGAATACCTATGGTTAAAAAGGTAAACCCTAGACTAATGACACGATAACTCCAATAATCCAAACGCTCAGTTAATTGATATTTGTAATAATTTCGAAATGAAGGAAAAGAAGTGTTTTTAAAAACACTTCTTTTTTCATTCAAATATTCAATCTCACCAAAGAAAAATAACTTAATTAATAAATTATTGCTTTTACGAAAAATTTTGATCTTTTTTCGAAATGTAATGACTAGAAGAGCGACTGATAATAATGATCCGCATAAAAGAGCTGCATAGCTCAATAACATCATACTTACGTGCATCATTAACCACTGAGATTGTAGAGCAGGTACTAATATTGCGGATTGATGCATTTCAGTTGAAAGACCCGACATGGCAAAGCCTTGAGTAAAAATGGTACTTGGTGCAATTATTGTGCTTAAATCGTTTTTAAGGTTACGTATCTTGGGAATCATATGAATAATGAAGAAACTACACGAAAGGAAGATTAATGACTCGTATAAATTACTTAATGGAAAATGTCCTGAAGAAATCCAACGAGAAACTAATAATCCTGTTATAGAGAAAAAGGTAGCTATCATCCCTTTTTCTGATGAATCACGTAATCCTACAATTTTGTGGACTAATAAGGTCATCAAATGAATCATAATCACAATTGAAATGATCGAAAAAGAGATATGAGTTAATATATGTTCTAAAGTCGCAAATATCATAAAAGGGGTCCCATTACAGAATTGGAAATCGCGAATTGAATACATTTTAGGATCTATTGTATCTCTTTTAGAAGATGCCGCCACTCGGACTCGAACCGAGATGCTTTAGCACTGCTTCCTAAGAGCAGCGTGTCTACCGATTTCACCACGGCGGCTTACTTGAAATAATAATAGTCAATTCATGTTGAATCGTCGAGATTGAAGGATTCAATATAGTTTAGGAAACATTAATTAGAATCAATGAATAAAGACTGGTTTGTGGTTTAAATATTTGAATCTTCAATAAAATACCTACCTAGGTAGTATCGTCGTGGGTTTTTTAACAATCAACTTTCATGTACTAGAAACTAAGTTTTCTCCAAACAGTTGGAACTCCATAGTTTTTTCTCGGTTGAGGTATAAAACTAAGAATTGTCTTTTTTTCTCTATTTTTTTATGATTTGTTTTTCATTTATCCGATTTCATGGATTCAAATGAAAAAGATTGAGCTTTTTTTTTCAATGAACAAAATCGAATAACTAGGATTTCATATCTATCACAATTTCATCATTAAATACAAATAATTTGTTATTTTTCTAATGATTTCGATACCTTAGTATATTAAAATTAAAGTATTAATATTCTTTATTGTGCATATAATTTATAATTTAGAATACCATTTACAAAACCAATTAAGTTTTGGGATAGGCATATAACAAAAGAGTTTCAATCTCTATCACAATTGTACTTTTCACAATAGAAAAGTACAATTGCGATAGGGAAAAAAATAATACTTAGAACCCAATATACAAAAAACTCTTATTCTATATATCACAGCAGTGAGTTCTAAGTAATATTGAGAAATTCAATACAGAAAAATACATTAGTTAACATTAATCTTACAAAATTTGAGGTTCTTTAGGCTATATCAATTGAGATTATTTTAAGACTTTATTATTTGTTTGTCGCACAAAAAAACTTTTTGAATGCCCGGTGGAAACCGATTTCGCTAAAGAAAAAGTTTTTACTGCAACTAAATATCCTTTTTTCTTCCAAATATTTCTACGAATACGTTTTTTTGACATAGAAGTACGTTTTTTTGGAACTGCCATTCAAAAAAGGGGGGTTCCTCCTTTTATCGTTGTATGTGAAAGACATGTATTCTTCAAAATAGATCGTTCTTTTTAGTTATTATCTATACTTATTTCGTGTATGTGGATAATTTTTTTAATATACTCTTTTTAATATACATTGTTTTTTTATTTTAACATATAAATATATAATAAACATACAAATATATATAATACAAATATATTTATATATACATGTATATGTGATATATATATCACATATACGTATGCGCGCACATCACACATCACATATATAAATGACATGAGGGAAAAAAAATCAGAATAATTAAGAATCCCAATATTTGACTTTTTTTTTCAGATACTTTTTTTTTGTTGATTTCTTTTATTATTGTTCCTTTCTAAAAGGATAAAAAAGATAAGAATTGGTGAATCGAGAACAATTTGTAATTATAAGAAAAAAGAGTTTCTTTTCTTATGGAACATACATATCAATATGCGTGGATAATACCTTTTCTTCCACTTCCAGTTACTATGTCAATAGGATTTGGACTTCTACTTATTCCGACAGCAACAAAAAGTATTCGTCGCATGTGGGCTTTTCCTAGTGTTTTACTCTTAAGTATAGCTATGGTGTTTTCAGCCAATCTGTCTATTCAACAAATAAATGGAAGTTTTATCTATCAATATCTATGGTCTTGGACCATCAATAATGATTTTTCCTTAGAGTTTGGATACTTGATCGATCCACTTACTTCTATTATGTCAATACTAATTACTACTGTTGGAATCATGGTTCTTATTTATAGTGACAAGTATATGTATCACGATCAAGGATATTTGAGATTTTTTGCTTATATGAGTTTTTTTAATACTTCTATGCTGGGATTAGTTACTAGTTCAAATTTGATACAAATTTATATTTTTTGGGAACTTGTGGGAATGTGTTCTTATTTATTAATAGGGTTTTGGTTCACACGACCAATTGCAGCAAGTGCTTGTCAAAAAGCTTTTGTAACTAATCGTGTAGGGGATTTTGGTTTATTGTTAGGAATCTTAGGTTTTTATTGGATAACAGGTAGTTTAGAATTTCGGTATTTGCTCGAAATAACTAATAACTTAATCCAGAATAATGGGGTCAATTCTTTATTTGCTACCTTATGTGCTTCTTTATTATTCGTCGGTGCAGTTGCTAAATCCGCACAATTCCCCCTTCACGTATGGTTACCTGATGCTATGGAAGGACCCACTCCTATTTCGGCTCTTATACACGCTGCTACTATGGTAGCAGCAGGAATTTTTCTTGTAGCTCGGCTTCTTCCTCTTTTTATAGTCATACCTTATATAATGAATTTCATTTCTTTAATAGGTGTAATAACACTATTATTAGGGGCTACTTTGGCCCTTGCTCAAAGAGACATTAAAAAAAGCTTAGCCTATTCTACAATGTCTCAATTGGGTTATATTATGTTAGCTCTAGGTATAGGTTCTTATCGAGCTGCTTTATTCCATTTGATCACTCATGCCTATTCAAAAGCTTTATTGTTTTTGGGATCCGGATCTATTATTCATTCAATGGAACCTATTGTTGGATATTCACCAGATAAAAGTCAGAATATGGTTCTTATGGGTGGTTTAACAAGATATGTTCCAATTACAAGAACTACTTTTTTATTAGGTACACTTTCTCTTTGTGGTATTCCACCTCTTGCTTGTTTTTGGTCCAAAGATGACATTCTTAATGATAGTTGGTTGTATTCACCAATTTTCGCAGTAATAGCTTATTTCACAGCAGGATTAACCGCATTTTATATGTTTCGGGTATATTTACTTACCTTTGATGGGTATTTCCGCGTTCATTTTAAAAATTACAGTAGCACAAAAAATGGTTCGTTCTATTCCATATCTCTATGGGGAAAAGGAACTCCAAGAGGAGTCAATCCAAATTTACTTTTATCAACAATGAATAAAAAGGTTTCTTTTTTTTCAAAAGAAAGATCGAAAATTGATAATAATGTAAGAAATAGGATACGATACTTTAGTACTTATTTTGGAAATAAATACACTTCCATGTATCCTCACGAATCGGACAATACTATGCTATTTCCTCTTCTTGTATTAGTACTATTTACTTTGTTGGTTGGATCAATAGGAATTTCTTTTGATCAAGGAGTAATAGATTTTAATATATTATCGAAATGGTTAACCCCATCAACAAATCTTTTACATTCAAGTTCTAATTATTCTGTAAATTTGAATGAATTTTTTACAAATGCAATTTTTTCGGTAAGTATAGCAATTTTCGGACTATTCATAGCATATATTTTTTATGGATCCGCTTATTCATTTTTCCAGAATTTGGATTTAATCAATTCATTTGTAAAAGGGGGTCCTAAAAGAATTCTTGTGGACCGAATAAAAAATGTGATATACAATTGGTCATATAATCGTGGTTACATAGATATTTTTTATACTAGAGTTTTTACCGTGGGAATAAGAGGATTAACCAAACTAACTCAGTTTTTTGATAGACGTATAATTGATGGAATTACAAATGGTGTTGGTGTTGCAAGTTTTTTTATAGGGGAAGGGATTAAATATATGGGAGGTGGACGAATCTCATCTTATCTATTCTTGTATTTATCTTATGTATCAATATTTTTATTTATTTTTTTATTTATAATAAAATAA